TATATAATGTATTTTGAAATTTTAACACTATATATCAACACACACCGGAATTGATTGATGACGTTGGCCGAGCCTTACCTGGTTTAGGGGTTTAACAGGATAAATATGGACTGTGCCGACTTAAGGGGGTAGGGGGGTTTACCGCGCGGGAGGCCAGGGGGGAATCATATAAAAGTATGGGGTATCAGTAATATATTATGCACCTAGGTAATAGAGATGCAGCCGCTTTAGATAATATGTCATTAAAACATTACATAATTAAGGGTAGAATAACATGTATGGACTACCTTGACTGTAATTGGTAAGATATAGAATGAACAATAATATAGATTAACCTGTTACTTGAGTGGTTCATGCCTTTAAATGAACGCCTGTGGCATGGGGGGTTTGTGCTATTTAGGACTCCACCAATAACTTATGCCAGGATAGTTCAGGTTTTGGGGACATTTAAGATTATGGACCTGAAATAGGAACCAGATGCCAGTAATAGTGTAAGTTGTGTCACCCTCTTCATGTTATGTCCTTGACCCTATCATGAATTATGTATCCTATGAGTGTGAGGAGTTGGTGATTTCTTACTACATTTAAATTTGTTGAAACATTAAATGTTGGGGCGAGCAAAGTATTATAGTAATGTACGATAAATATGTTAAATGTATTTTGTGCTTGAAACCAGATTCTTTGAGAATATAGGTGTATACAGTAATTAAATGGTATTACTACATACTATGTACTATGTACTATTATATATGTACTATACCATAGTGGCAGATTATGGTAGGAATTAACGTAATATATTGAGGGGTGGTGAAAATTGTGAGGGGTGGTGAAAATATGTAATTTATGTATGTATACAATTAGTGCACATTGTATAGGTTATTCAGAAAATAGTTTAGTTTTAGAATCCTAGCTTTGGGAGTTAGGGGTAGGAGTTAGAATCTCCTTTTTCTGGCACTAGGAGGGATTTTAACCTTCGATCTCCGGATTACAAGACCGGCGCTTAATGGACTAAGCTACTAGGGCAGTTAAGGTTTAGGAGTTTGTTTTCTAATCATCCTGCTAGTGGGTTAAAGATTAGGAATAGAGAGAAGTATAGTAGGGAGGCGATTTGTCCGATAATAATAAATGGATGTTCAACTGGTATTCCACCAATTCATGTCAGAATTAATACGTCTGCCACTAGGGTTCAGAATAAGAATTGGGTAAGTGGGCGGAATGTGAGTCCTTGTTGTTTAGATGTGTGTAGGAGTGGGACAATTATGAGGACTAGAATGGAGAATAATAATGCTAATACACCTCCGAGTTTGTTAGGGATAGATCGTAGGATTGCGTATGCAAATAAGAAGTACCATTCTGGTTTAATATGTGGTGGAGTTACTAAGGGGTTAGCAGGGGTAAAGTTTTCTGGGTCTCCTAATAGGTTTGGAGAAAATAGGGCTAGTGATGCTAGGGCAGTAATTAATACGATGAAGCCTAATATGTCTTTATATGAGAAGTATGGGTGGAAGGTGATTTTATCTGCGTCGGAGTTTAGGCCAATTGGGTTGTTGGATCCGGTTTCGTGTAGGAATAAAGCGTGTAGAATTGTAGCGGCGATGATTGCGAATGGTAGTAGGAAGTGAAATGCAAAGAATCGTGTTAGTGTTGCGTTGTCTACAGAGAACCCACCTCAGATTCATTGTACTAAGGCATCTCCTACGTAGGGAACTGCTGATAGGAGGTTTGTGATTACTGTGGCACCTCAGAAGGATATTTGGCCTCATGGTAGTACGTAACCTACGAATGCTGTTATTATAACTAGAAGTAATAATACTACTCCAATATTTCAGGTTTCTTTATAGAGGTAGGAGCCGTAATATAGACCTCGTCCGACGTGTATATAAATGCAGATAAAGAAGAAGGAGGCCCCATTAGCATGCAGATTTCGGATAACTCATCCGTAGTTTACATCTCGGCAAATGTGGGCTACAGATGAGAATGCAGTGGAAATGTCGGAGGTGTAGTGTATGGCTAAAAATAGTCCTGTTAAAATTTGTATTATTAAGCATAGTAGTAGAAGGGAGCCAAAGTTTCATCATGCTGAGATGTTGGATGGAGCTGGAAGGTCAATTAATGCATCGTTGACGATTTTTAGTAAGGGGTGGGTTTTTCGGGTAACCATTAGTTCTTGTAGTTGAATTACAACGGTGGTTTTTCAAGTCATTAGTCCTGGTTAGAATCCTGGCGAGAATTATGATATATTTTTTGGGAATCTTATTGTTGAGTTTAGTTGTGGGTTTGGTTGGGGTTGCTTCTAACCCTGCACCTTATTTTGCTGCTTTAGGGCTTGCCGTGGCGGCAGGAGTTGGGTGTGGTATTTTGGTTGGGCATGGTGGGTCGTTAGTTGGTTTAGTGTTATTTTTAGTTTATTTGGGGGGAATGTTAGTGGTATTTGCATATTCAGCAGCTTTAGCGGCTGAGCCTTTTCCTGAGTCGTGAGGGATAGGGCCCGTTAAGGTTTATGTTTTATTATATTTATTAGGGGTGGGTGTGTTGGGGTGATGGTTTTGGGATGAGAATGCTAATTATTGGTTTGTTGTAGATGAGTTTAAGGAGTTTTTTCTTGTTCGGGGGGATGTTAGTGGGGCTTCTTTAATGTATTCTGTAGGGGGCAGTGTTTTAGCTGTGTGTGCTTGGGTTTTGTTGTTATGTCTTTTTGTGGTTTTAGAATTGACTCGAGGTCTTAGTCGTGGAGCCCTTCGGGCGGTTTAAGTTATTATTAGAAGTGAGATAATTAGGGTTGTAGAGATTAGGTAAATTGTTAGGTAGATTTTAATGATGTTGGTATCTATTTTATCGAGTGTAGAGGATAGGAAGTGATGGATAGGGTGAATGTTTTTGGGTCCTAATTCTAATCATTGTCGGTCAATTTTGGTAGCTTGTTTTCCTAGTATAAGGTTGATTTTTGGTGCTAGGCGGTGTGTAATTGGTGGGAAGAATCCTAGTATATTAGAGAAGTTGTGTAGTGTTAAGGTGGGTTTAATTTTGATTTGTTTAGAGGTAATTGTTGTTAGTGCTAGTGCAATAATTAAACCTGTAATGGTGACTGCTAGTGCTGCTAGTTTTAGAGAAGGTGGTATAGTTATAATAGGGGTTTTTGATGGTAGGAAGTTTATAGTGATGATTAGACCGGCGATAATGCTTCCTCAGGCTAGTCGTCCGATTGGTGTAGTAATTGATGGGTTGTTTTCGTTAATTGGGGAAAGGGTTAGGAATCGTGGAGTGCCTATTGTTACGAAGAATACGACTCGGAGGCTATACACTGCGGTGAAGGATGTGGCGATTAGTGTTAGGGCTAGGGCTCAGGCGTTTAAGTATGAAGTGTTAAGGGCTTCAATGATTGCGTCTTTTGAGAAGAAGCCCGCAAGGAAGGGTGTTCCTGTTAGTGCTAGGCTACCAATGGTGAGGCAAGTTGAGGTAAATGGCATTAGTTTATGTAATCCTCCCATTTTTCGGATGTCTTGTTCGTCGTTAAGGCTGTGGATGATGGATCCAGAGCAAAGGAATAATATAGCTTTGAAGAAGGCGTGGGTACAGATGTGTAGGAATGCTAGTTGAGGTTGGTTTAATCCAATGGTTACTATTATTAAACCGAGTTGGCTGGATGTTGAAAATGCTACGATTTTTTTAATGTCATTTTGAGTTAGAGCGCAGGTGGCGGTGAAGAGAGTAGTTAAGGCGCCTAAGCATAGGCATGTGGTGAGGGCAAATTGATTGTTTTCTATTAATGGGTGGAGTCGAATTAATAAGAAGATGCCTGCTACTACTATAGTGCTTGAGTGGAGTAGGGCTGATACAGGGGTTGGGCCTTCTATAGCTGAGGGAAGTCAAGGGTGTAGACCAAATTGGGCAGACTTTCCGGTAGCAGCTAGAATAATTCCGATAAGAGGTAGGGTTATATCAAGGTCTTTGGATAAAAGAAAGATTTGGGGAATTTCTCATGAGTTGAGGTTGGAAGCTATTCATGCGATAGCTAGGATTAGGCCAATGTCCCCTACTCGATTATAGAGAACTGCTTGGAGTGCGGCTGTATTGGCGTCGGCTCGTCCATGTCATCATCCGATTAAAAGAAAAGATATAATTCCTACACCTTCTCACCCAATAAATAGTTGAAACAAGTTGTTAGCGGTAACTAATGTAATTATTGCTACTAGAAATAATAGGAGGTATTTGAAGAATCGGGTCAGGTATGGGTCAGAATGTATATATCATGATGCGAATTCTAGAATTGATCAAGTTACGTATAGGGCTACTGGGGTAAAGATTAGTGAGTAATGGTCAAACTTAAAGCTGATGTTAATGTCAAAGTTTGTGATATTTATTCAGTTTCAGGTGGTGATAATACTTTCTGTTCCTTGGTCTAGAAAAATGATTAATGGAATGAGGTTAATAAAGAATGCGGTGCTTACAGCGGTTTTGGCGTGTTTAGTGGTTCAGTTTTGTTCAAGGGGTTTTGGGTTTAGTGTTACTATAAGGGGTCAAATTAGGATTACTAATGTTAGAATTAAAGTAGTAGTTATTATCATAAGCTGCTACTTGGAGTTGCACCAAGAGTTTTTGGTTCCTAAGACCAATGGATGAACTATTATCCTTTAGAAGCGGGTGAATGAGCCACGGAATTTAACCGTGGGGGTAGGGGTTAGCAATCCTTAGTGCCTCAGGCCTCTTTCGGTGGATAAAGGGGGTTTAACCCTTATTTCTAGAACCACAATCTAGTGTCTTGTGTTAAACTATATCTACAGTATCATCAACCTCATATGATCTCAGGTTTTGTGATTAAGAGGATAACTGGAAGTAAATGGAGTGTTATTAGTAAGTGTTCTCGTGTGTGGAAGGGTTGTAGGTTAATAATATGTTGTGGTAGGGGTCCTCGTTGCGTTATTAGAAATAAGTAGAGGGAATAGGCTGCGGTAATTAAGGTGCCTGTTCCGGTTAGAGCCAGGGTTCATGGGGATCAGTTAAATATTGCTGTAATGATAACTAATTCTCCTATTAGGTTAGGGAGGGGAGGTAGTGCTAGGTTTGCTAGATTAGTGATAAATCATCATGTGGCTGTTAGGGGAAAGATAATTTGTATTCCTCGGGCTAGGATCATTGTACGACTATGGGTTCGTTCATAGGTTGTATTAGCTAAGCAAAATAGGGCGGAGGATACTAGGCCATGGGCAATTATCAAAACTAGTGCTCCGGTAAAACCTCATGGGGTTTGGATGAGAATTCCCCCCGCGACTAGGCCTATATGACTTACGGATGAGTAGGCGATTAGTGATTTTAGGTCTGTTTGTCGTAAGCAGATGGTTCCTGTCATAATTACACCTCATAAGGCCAGTGCGATGATTGGGTAGACTAGGTCTTTGGATAAGGGATCTAGAACAATTATCATTCGTATTATTCCATATCCTCCTAGTTTTAATAGGATTGCAGCTAGTACTATGGATCCAGCTACAGGGGCTTCTACATGGGCTTTTGGAAGTCACAAGTGAACTCCATATAAGGGTATTTTTACTAGGAATGCAATTAGGCAGCCTGCTCATCAGATTTTATCCCCTCAAGAATTTAGATTTATGGGTTGGGAATATTGGATTGTTAGTATTGATAATGTTCCTGTGTTGTGTTGTAGGAGTAGGAGGGCTACTAGTAGGGGTAGGGAGCCTGCTAATGTATAGAACAGGAAGTATGTTCCAGCGTTTAGTCGTTCTGCTTGGTTACCCCATCGAGTAATGATAATTAAAGTTGGGATTAGGGTTGCTTCAAATATGACGTAGAATATAATGATTTCGGTTGCTCCAAATGCTATAATTAAGAAGGTTTGTAGGGATGCTAATAGGGTAATATAACTTCGTTGTCGGTTAATAGGTTCTGTTTTGATATGATTTTGGCTAGCTAAAATTATTAATGGTAGTAGTCAGCATGTTAGTACTAATAACGGTATTGATAATAGGTCTATTCCTATATATAGGTTAGAGGATATTCAACCTGTTTCTAGTGACCATTTAAATCAGGTAAGACTTACTATGGCAATTATTAGGCTGTGTAGGGTCGTGTTTGTTCATAACCATTTCGGGGAGGACAGTCAAATTGTTGGGAATAGTATAATTGTAGGGATTAAGATTTTTAACATTGTAGTAGGTTTAAGGCTTGGAGTTGGTCTGTTCCATGTGTTCGGGCTGTAGCAACTAGTAAAGCTAGGCCTGCGCTAGCCTCACAGGCTGAGAATGCTAGTAATAGAATTGGGGCTGAGGAGAATGTGGTTGATTCTAGTTGTAATGTTCATAAGGCTAGGGCAATAAATAGGGAGAGTATTATTCCTTCTAGGCATAGTAAGGCTGATATTAAGTGGGTGCGGTGGAAGGCCAGACCTGTTAATCCTAAAGTAAATGCTGAGGTGAAGCTAAAGAATACTGGTGTCATAAGGGAGTCACAGATTTTAACTGTGGTTTTCTGAGCCGAAATCAGAGGTCTTGTTTGGACTAACTCTCTATTCAGCTCATTCTAGGCCTCCTTGTAATCATTCATATACTAGGCCTAGGGTAAGTAGAATTAGGACTGTTGAGGCTCATAGTATTGTGTAGGTAGGGTCGGGTAACTGATTACCTCATGGAAGTGGAAGGAGGAGGGCAATTTCTAGATCAAATAGAAGAAATAAGATTGCGATTAGGAAAAAGCGGATTGAGAAAGGTAGGCGTGCTGATCCTAAGGGGTCAAAACCACATTCATAAGGGGAGAGTTTTTCAGTATCTGGGTTTATTAGGGGTAATCAAAACGATACTAAAGCTAATACCAAGGATAGGGCTGCAGAGATGGTTAGTGTAATTATGATTAAATTCATTATCTTTCCTTGGAGTTTAACCAAGATTAAATGATTGGAAGTCATTTGTACTAACTTTATACTAGAAAGATATGAGCCTCATCAGTAAATAGAGACGTATAGGAATAATCATACAACGTCTACGAAATGTCAGTATCAGGCGGCTGCTTCAAACCCAAAATGGTGTTCAGATGTAAAGTGGTATTGAATCTGTCGGAGTAGGCAGACGGCTAGGAAAGTTGAACCAATAATAACATGTAATCCGTGGAATCCTGTTGCTACAAAGAATGTTGAGCCATATACTCCATCTGCAATGGTGAAGGGAGCTTCATAGTATTCTATAGCTTGTAGTGCAGTAAAATAGAATCCTAGTAGAATTGTTAGGGTGAGTGACTGGATTGCTTGTTTTCGTTCTCCTTCTATTAAGCTGTGGTGAGCTCATGTTACTGTGACTCCGGATGCCAGTAGAACAGCGGTATTTAGTAGGGGCACTTCAAATGGGTCTAAGGTTGTAATGCCTGTTGGGGGTCAGCAGCCTCCAAGTTCTGGGGTTGGGGCTAAGCTTGAGTGGTAGAAAGCTCAGAAGAATCCTAGGAAAAAGAATACTTCTGAAGTAATAAATAAGATTATACCGTACCGTAGGCCTTTTTGGACAGGGGGAGTATGGTGTCCTTGGAATGTACCTTCACGAATGATGTCCCGCCATCATTGGTATATGGTAAGGAGAAGTAATACTAATCCTAATGATATTAGGATAGTTGAATGAAAGTGGAATCAGATTGCTAGACCTGATGTTATTAGGAGAGCAGCTACTGCGCCGGTTAAGGGCCATGGGCTTGGGTCTACCATATGATATGCATGTGCTTGGTGGGTCATTAGACGTTTTCTTGTAAATATAAGCTTAATAGGAGGACAAATACATAGGCTTGGATGATGGCTACTGCGATTTCTAGTAGTGTTAGTAATGCTAGTAGAATAGCAGTTAAGGTTGCTACTGTAGTTATTGTAGGGAGAAGTGTAATTGTTGCGGTTGAAATTAGTTGAATTAATAAGTGGCCTGCTGTTAGGTTGGCTGTGAGTCGAACTCCTAAGGCTAAGGGTCGAATAAATAGGCTAATTGTTTCGATGATAATGAGGACTGGAATTAAGGGGGTGGGTGTTCCTTCTGGTAGTAGGTGACCTAGTGCTGCTGTAGGTTGATTTCGAAGTCCGATAATTACAGTTGCTAGTCATAGAGGTACGGCTAAGCCCATATTTAGTGATAGTTGTGTGGTTGGTGTAAATGTATATGGTAATAACCCTAGAATATTAAGTGTTAAAATAAATATTATTAATGAGGTTAGGATTATTGCTCATTTATGTCCCCCTTGGTTTAAGGGTGTTAATAGTTGTTGTGTAAAGGTTTTAATGAACCAGCTTTGGAGAGATACTAGTCGGTTATTTTGGTAGCGATTAGGTGAAGACGGAATTAGAATTCAGGGCAGGGTAAGTGCAATGGCGATTAGTGGGATTCCCAGGTATGTGGGGCTTATGAATTGGTCAAATAGGTTTAGTGCCATGGTCAGTTTCAGACATTAGATTTAAGTTTTTCGGCACTAGGTGCTGTGGTTTCATTAGTAAATGTGTGGCTAAGAATTTTTTGGGGGATTACTACTAGGAAGATTAATCATGAGAATACAAGGATTAAGAATCATGGATTAGGGTCTAATTGGGGCATATCACCGGAGGTGGTTGGGAATCACCAATTTTTAGCTTAAAAGGCTAACGCTGTGTCCCTATTTAGCTTCCCGGTGAGGCGTCTTCAAGCATAAGAGAGGATCAGTTTTCAAAGTGTTCAAGGGGAACGGCTTCTACTACAATAGGTATGAAGCTATGGTTAGCACCACAGATTTCGGAACACTGTCCATAGAATACTCCAGGTCGTGAGGTAATAAAGGATGTTTGATTTAGTCGTCCGGGAACGGCATCTATTTTAACCCCTAATGCTGGTACGGCTCAAGAGTGTAGTACATCTTCAGCTGATACTAGGACTCGAATTGGGGATTCTATTGGAATTACTATTCGGTGATCTGTTTCAAGTAGGCGGAACTGACCAGGGGTTAGGTCTTGTGTTGGAATTATGTATGAGTCAAAGGCTAGGTTTTCATAGTCTGTATATTCGTAGCTTCAGTATCATTGGTGACCTATAGCTTTTACAGTTAGATGCGGGTCATTTACTTCATCTATTAAATAAAGGATTCGTAAGGAGGGGAGTGCAATTAAAATGAGAATTACTGCGGGGAGGATAGTTCATACGATTTCAATCTCTTGGGAATCTAAAATGTATTTATTGGTGAGTTTAGTAGTTACTATTACAACAATAATGTATAGGACTAGGGTGCTAATTAAGAAAACAATTATTAAGGCATGGTCGTGAAAATGTAGAAGTTCTTCTATTACAGGTGAGGCCGCGTCTTGGAATCCTAGTTGTGAGGGATGTGCCATTAAGCTATATAGCTTAAGATACGCAGGATTTAAACCTACAATTTTGCCTTGACAAAGCAATGTAATGTTCGTTTTTACTAGTATCTTATTAAAGAAAGTGACAGAGTGGTTATGTGACTGGCTTGAAACTAGTTTATGGGGGTTCAATTCCTTCCTTTCTTGTTAGTTTGTTTGTACTTGAACGAAGGCTGGTTCCTCAAATGTATGATAAGGTGGTGGGCATCCGTGTAATCATTCTACATTTGTAGCGGTTAGTTCAACGGATAGTACTTCTCGTTTAGCAGTAAAAGCTTCTCATAGGATGTATAGGAATATTACAACAGCTACTAGGGAGATTAAGGATCCAATAGATGAAATGATATTTCATAAAGAGTAGGCATCTGGGTAATCTGAGTATCGTCGGGGTATACCGGCTAACCCTAGGAAGTGTTGTGGGAAGAAGGTGAGGTTTACACCAATAAATATTGTACCAAAGTGGATTTTTGTTCAAGTATCGTGTATTGTGTATCCTGTAAATAAGGGGAATCAGTGTACGAAGGCTCCTATAATGGCGAATACAGCTCCTATTGATAACACGTAGTGGAAGTGGGCTACTACATAGTATGTGTCATGTAAGACAATATCTAAAGATGAATTAGCTAATACAATTCCGGTAAGTCCACCCACTGTGAAGAGGAAAATAAAACCTAGGGCTCATAGCATAGGGGTTTCTCATTTGATTGACCCTCCATGTAGAGTGGCAAGTCAGCTAAATACTTTTACACCAGTTGGAATAGCAATAATTATTGTTGCAGATGTGAAGTATGCTCGGGTGTCTACATCTATTCCTACAGTAAATATATGGTGGGCTCATACAATAAAGCCTAGAAGGCCGATAGCCATTATAGCTCAGACTATTCCTATGTAGCCGAATGGTTCTTTTTTTCCTGCGTAGTAGGCTACAATATGGGAAATTATTCCGAATCCAGGTAGGATCAGAATATATACTTCTGGGTGTCCGAAGAATCAGAATAGGTGTTGGTATAGAATTGGGTCTCCTCCTCCTGCTGGGTCAAAGAATGTAGTATTTAGGTTACGATCTGTTAATAGTATTGTAATGCCGGCAGCTAATACTGGTAAAGATAACAATAATAGTACAGCTGTAATTAAGACGGCTCATACGAATAGGGGTGTTTGATATTGTGAGATGGCTGGTGGTTTTATATTAATAATTGTTGTAATAAAGTTAATAGCTCCTAGAATGGATGATACTCCAGCAAGGTGAAGTGAAAAGATAGTTAGATCCACGGATGCTCCTGCATGGGCTAGGTTACCAGCTAGAGGGGGATAAACAGTTCATCCTGTTCCTGCCCCAGCTTCAACCCCAGATGAAGCAAGAAGTAAGAGGAAGGATGGGGGTAGTAATCAGAAACTCATATTGTTTATTCGGGGAAATGCTATATCTGGGGCTCCGATCATTAGAGGAACAAGTCAGTTTCCGAAACCTCCAATTATAATTGGTATTACTATAAAGAAGATTATAACAAAGGCGTGGGCAGTTACAATAACATTATAAATCTGGTCATCACCCAATAGAGCACCAGGTTGGGCTAATTCTGCTCGAATTAGTAGGCTAAGGGCTGTACCAACTATTCCAGCTCAAGCACCAAATACCAAATAAAGGGTGCCAATGTCTTTATGATTAGTTGAGAAAAATCAGCGCGTGATTGTCACAGGTAGGATGGCCGAGGGTTTAGGCGGTGGATTGTAGCTCCATGAACAAAGGTTTAAGTCCTTTTCTTACCAGAGTCCCGTGGTGTACAACATGCCGGATTGCAAATCCGGAGATGTAGGTTAATAGCCTACCGGGGCTTTCCCCGCCTTTTTGAAGGGAGGCGGGGAAAGTAGATGAATGCTCGCTGGCTTGAGTGTCTAGCTGTTAACTAGGAGTTTGTAGGATCGAGGCCTTCTCATCTAGAAAGGCTTTAGCTTAATTAAAGTGTCTGAGTTGCATTCAGAAGATGTGGGGTAGAGTCCTGCAAGTCTTATCCAGGGATTAGGAGATTCTCACTCCTACTTAAAGCTTTGAAGGCTTTTGGTCTAGTTGTTAGCCTAAATTCCTAGTTAATTAGTGCTTGGGCTAGTGGAGTTAATGGAAGAAGTATTAGGGTTATAATTATAAAGGTAGCTAAGGGGATTGTATTTTGTGTATTTTGTAGTCGTCATGGAGTTGAAGCGTTGTTTGTGTTTGGTGAAATTGTTAAGGCTATGGAGTAGCATAGTCGTAGGTAGAAGTAAAGGCTTAGTAGTGCGCTGAGTGCTATAATAGTGGCAGTTAATGGAAGTTTTTGGGTTGTGAGTTCTTGTAAAATTAATCATTTGGGTATGAATCCTGTTAGGGGTGGTAGGCCGCCTAGGGATAGTAGTGTGAGAGTAGTAATTATCATAATAATGGGGGCTTTAGTTCAGCTTGTAGCTAGTATATTGATGTTTGTTGTGGATGTTAGTTTAAATGTGAGGAAGGCTGCTGATGTTATAATAATGTATGTGGTTAAGGCTATGATAGTTAGTTGTGGTTTTAATTGTACTACTACAATTATTCATCCTAAGTGGGCAATAGACGAGTAAGCTAGGATTTTTCGTAGTTGAGTTTGGTTAAGTCCTCCTCAGCCTCCAATAAATACAGATAGTAGACCTAAGGATGTTAATAGTTGGGGGTGTGTGGTTGGGGCTATTTGAATAATTAGTGCGAATGGTGCTAGTTTTTGTCATGTGGCTATAATAAGGCCTGTAGTGAGGTCTAATCCTTGTATAACGGGTGGTATTCATAGGTGTATAGGGGCTAAGCCAATTTTTAGGGCTAATGCTATTGTAATTAATGTAGTTGCGATTGGGTGTGTGAGATATTGGATATTTCATTCTCCTGTGCTTCAAGCATTAATAGTGCTTGCGAATAAGATTGTAGCTGCAGCTGCAGCTTGGGCTAAAAAATATTTGGTGGAGGCTTCTGCTGCTCGTGGGTGATGGTGTTGGGCTATTAATGGTAAAATCGCCAGGGTGTTAATTTCAAGTCCTATTCATGCTAGTAATCAGTGTGAGCTTATGAATGTTAGGGTTGTACCTAGGCCTAGGCTTGATAGTAGGATGGTGATGACGTAAGGGCTCATTGGTAAGAGAAGGATTTTAACCTACATTTTTGGGGTATGGGCCCAAAAGCTTTAATTAGCTGATCTTACTAGGAAGTGGTGTAATGGAAACACTTGGAGTTTTGATCTCCATAATTTGGGTTCGAGTCCCTACTTTCTAAGGAGCTGGGAGGATTTTAACCTCCGTGAGTCACTCTATCAAAGTGGTCCTTGGGCATTCAGGCACGGCTCCTTATTATATTTGGGGTGGGAGGCCCGTGAGTGCAATGGGTAGGGCGGTGTGTCATAGGATGAGGGCCAGTGTTAATGGTAGGAAGTTTTTTCATACTAAATGTATGAGTTGGTCGTATCGAAATCGGGGGTAGGAGGCACGCACTCATAGGAATATAATGGATAATAATGCGGCTTTGGTTATGGTGTTTATGGATACAAGTTCTGGGGTGTAAATAATGTTGGTTGATCCTAAGAATAAGATAGCTGATAATGTGTTTATAAGTAGAATGTTAGCGTATTCGGCCAAGAAAAATAGGGCAAATGGGCCTCCGGCATATTCTACGTTGAAGCCTGATACTAACTCTGATTCCCCTTCTGTTAAGTCAAATGGGGCTCGGTTTGTCTCTGCTAGGGTGGAGATATATCATATAGCGGCTAATGGTCAGGCAGGAAAAATAAGTCAGATTGCTTCTTGGGTTGTGTTAAATATTTGTAGGGTAAATCCTCCTGTAAAAATAATGGTGGATAGTAAAATTAATCCTAGGCTAACTTCATATGAGATGGTCTGAGCGACTGCTCGTAAGGCTCCAATTAGAGCGTATTTTGAATTGGAGGCTCATCCTGAGCCTAAAATAGAGTAAACTGCAAGGCTTGAAATGGCTAGGATAAATAGTATAGCTAAGTTTAGATCAGTTACTGGGTGTGGGATTGGTATTGGTGCTCATAATATTAGGGCTAGGGTAAGGGCTAGTGTGGGGGCGGCTAGAAATAGGAATGGGGAGGAGGTTGAGGGACGAATGGGTTCTTTAATAAATAATTTAACTCCATCTGCGATTGGCTGTAGTAGGCCGTAAGGGCCTACTACATTGGGGCCTTTTCGTAGTTGTATATATCCTAATACTTTTCGTTCAATTAAGGTTAGGAAAGCAACTGCTAGTAGTACTGGTACAATATAGGCTAAGGGGTTAATTAAGTGTGTTACTAGAAAGGTTATCATAATTAAGAGGAGGACTTGAACCTCCGGGGGAAAGGGCTTAGGCCTTTTGCAATTACCGTGCTCTGCCATCTTAATAATCTTATCTTGATGTGTTTTTATGCTCTCCCTTTATTTAATTTAGTTGGCTTCATTAAATAGGGGTGGGGCGTATATTTAATATGGGCCCCCCTTTTCCGGTCCTTTCGTACTAGGAAAATTGGCATTTACAGATAGAAACTGACCTGGATTGCTCCGGTCTGAACTCAGATCACGTAGGACTTTAATCGTTGAACAAACGAACCCTTAATAGCGGCTGCACCATTAGGATGTCCTGATCCAACATCGAGGTCGTAAACCCCCTTGTCGATATGGACTCTGGAAGGGGATTGCGCTGTTATCCCTAGGGTAACTTGGTTCGTTGATCGGTAGGTCCGGATCTTTATGGTCAGATGTTCTGTGGCTTAGAAATGTCTTTCTTAGTTTTAGGGGTTTACCCCAGTCCTCATGGGAGCTTTGTTTTCTCCCGTGGTCGCCCCAACCGAAGATTAAAATCAGTTACTATTTAGTTTAACTTGTTTGTTCTTGACATAGTTGATTTTGTATCTTAAGCTCCAAAGGGTCTTCTCGTCTTGTATGTTTATGTCCGCTTCTGCACGGGCAGATCAATTTCATTGACTTGAAATGGGAGACAGTTAAGCCCTCGTTCTACCATTCATACAGGTCTTCATTTAAAAGACAAGTGATTGCGCTACCTTCGCACGGTCAAAATACCGCGGCCGTTTAACTTGTCACTGGGCAGGTAAGACCTCCTATGTGTTTTATTACAGGAGGCGATGTTTTTGGTAAACAGGCGAGGCTTGTGTTTGCCGAGTTCCTTCCTTTTCTTTTAGTCTTTCCTGGTAGCCTTCCAGTGTGGGTTTAACGATTTGTTTATGTGAGGTTTTCTTGGTATTTAATATGTTCACATTACCCTCTTTGATTGGGTTCGGTAATTGCTAGTGGGTAGTCCGATCTAGTATACACTTAGGCTAAGGAGAAGGGGATACCTTCTTATTACTCATTTTAGCAGTGTCTCTTCCATGTGGGCATGGAATGGCCTAATAAAGTTAGGGGTTTTAGATAAAGTATTTGGATAATAGATTCGTGTTCCGCCGGAGCTTTAACGCTTTCTGTTTGGATGGCTGCTTTTAGGCCCACCAGAGCGGGTTATCTTAAATTAATATAATCTTTAACCTCCTGATAAGGTTGTATCCTTTTTTAAAGGGGCTGTACCCCCTTTGACTAACTCTCACTTATTTCCCAGGCTCGTTAATTAATAATATATTTTGGGTTGGGGAGGGTGAGGCTGAACTTCTATTCATTTCTTAGGCAACCAGCTATCACTAAGTTCGGTAGGTCTGTCACCTCTACCCGGAGATCGTCCCACTCTTTTGCCACAGAGATGGGTTTGCCCTATTTTAATAGGCTGTCTCGGGGTAGCTCACTTAGTTTCGGGGTTCTAAACTAAAGTACTCTTTGCTTAGGGGGTACTGGCTAAATCATGATGCAAAAGGTACGAGGGTTGGTCTCTGCTTTCTTATGCTTTTATGATTTGTTTCATTTCTCTTTCAGCGTTCCCTTACGGTACTGTTTCTATAGCTTATTGTGCCTTTTCTGTCTCACGTACTTGGGCGGTAGAATGTTTTAGTTTTGGTTGTTGTGGTTTTGTGAAGGTTTTTAATGTTGGTTTGGTTATTTAGTATTTAAGCTAGCTGTTTAGCTCAGGGCGATCCAATTTGCATGGATGTCTTCTCGGTGTAAGGGAGATGCTTGTCTATCTCAGCCACGTCCTGATTATTCCAAGTACACCTTCCGGTACACTTACCATGTTACGACTTGCCTCCCCGTATTATTTTTTAAGGTATTAGTAATGTTAATTTGAAGGGGTGGGGGAGAGTGACGGGCGGTGTGTGCGCGTCTCAGAGCCTATTTCAAAAGAACTCTCTATTTGCTTTTTACTACTAAATCCACCTTTAGGCACTATGTTTCAGGGTGCTCATTCGTAATATTCTGTTGATTAGAAAATGTAGCCCATTTCTTCCCCCTTCGTACGCTACACCTCGACCTGACGTTTTTGGGTGGGCCCATTTTGCTTACTATTTAACCTTCACAGGGTAAGCTGACGACGGCGGTATATAGGCGGAAAAACAAGAAGGGGTGAGGTTTAACGGGGGTTATCGGTTCTAGAACAGGCTCCTCTAGGTGGGTCTGAGATACCGCCAAGTCCTTTGGGTTTTAAGCTGTGCTCGTAGTACCCGGGCGGACACGTGTGTAATGGTGTGTCTAGGTTTAGGGCTAAGCATAGTGGGGTATCTAATCCCAGTTTGTTTCTTAGCTTTCGTGGGATCAGGTTGGTGTGTTTAAAGCTACTTTCGTGTTTGGGTTTCGTACCTTCGAAATGTGTATGACGACTTAGAGGGTCTTTAGCTTTATTTATTATTTCCCTTAACCACCCTTTACGCCGTGGCTATCAACTAGGGTCTTTCGTATAACCGCGGTGGCTGGCACGAATTTTACCGACCCTTTTAACCGTGACTAAGTCAAGTTTACACTTATAGCTTAATATTTATTACTGCTGAAATCCCTTAGGGGTGTGGCGTAGCAAGGCGTCTTGGGCTTTAAATTGTGCCTGATACCTGCTCCTCATCTCCGGGCAGGGGATTGAGGGCATTCTCACAGGGGTGCAGATACTTGCATGTATAAATTGGGTTAGAGCTGATAGTAAAGTCAGGACCAAACCTTTGTGCCCGTGGAATTTTCTAGGATTCATCTTAACATCTTCAGTGTTATGCTTTAGTTTAAGCTACACTAGC